GTCTGGTATGAGAAGTTATGGGAAAGAGTATATTACAGCATCTCTAATTCGTGAATTTCTAATGATCGCCGTGTTCCGCATGCTGGATCCTCTACTATTCTATGTTTTTCCCGAAAGCGTGCCAATCCCTATGTTGTGCGGAGCTGAGCATCTTCTATTCGCTGGGATAAAGCTTTTCCTCTGCAGGGGCCTTGTGCAGTAAACCCCCTACGGGCGGTCGTCCGTCGTCGTAAAGTAGTCCCCGCGAAGCTTTCGGGAAGAGGGGTAGTCTTGTGTGTAAGCATAGCATTTCTGGTCGAACCAGCCCAACCCAACTAAGAAGAACCGAACCTGCCAGACACATCTTTTTCCTTTTGGGAGGGTACTCCGAGTAGTGGGTACCTCGTAGGACCTCGACCCGCCTACTCGGGTCTTGTATGGATATGCAGGAAGGGGTGCTCCTAGGTGTGTGTAGGGGTTGTGTTTGTTCGCGAGAATGGGTTCCTCGTCAAGTCAGTTTGGGGGGGTGTGGACACACTTGCGCGAATTCGGGTAACGGCTACAAGGGAGAAATCGAAAGGAAACTGTACCCGACCAGGGATGGACGTAAACTCGTAAGCTACCGAGGGTAGGGATAATCGTCCAGGTCTTATTGTGAAACAAAAAAGCCGCCCCGCCACAGCAGGCGGGTTGGTTCCTCTGTCGTCGTCGGGGAGCTCTTGGCGAGGAGACCTTAGGATAAGTAGCTAAAACAAACGGGAGGGGGGGATCGACCCGTTCAGTCTAATTCCGAAGAAAGACTGTTGGCAGCAGGTGGAGACATTTCTTTGGCCCCCTTCAAAAGGAAATGCGGGCAGGGTGAAGCTCGGCAGAGGGTTCGAGAATAGGGTAGGGTCCTGTTCTTAAGATTCAGATAAGAAAAGAGTTCCAAACCTTTATGCATGCACCTCCGTATAAGTGCTGCGTACAAGTTCCGGTCAGGATAATTGGGAAAGATCAAACCAATTTGAACCGCTCACATCACAATAGTAGTAGCGTAAAGGCCGTAAGTCGGGGGGTGGCCATAACATAAGGCTATTACTTTCACATCTCAAAATATCTATAGATAGAGAGAGAGATCCGCTGCGTGAGCAACCCGACTGTGCGTTACATGTGCTCTACAGGCCGCACTCCATCTCCATCTTTCTTCCCCCTTTTTTCTTTTGATTTGGAAGACGGGCGTTGCGTTCGGTTCGAAAGGCATGGTTTTCAGTATGTCTCCAGATAGGGCCCCACTAGTCCGGCTGGCTAGTGAGCGGTTCTTTCGGGCGAGAAGCAGGCCGGGCCCTACGGGCGGGCATCTCCCGCAACGCAAGCTGCATTGTTCGCCACCACCCGAAAAGCAAAAGATTCGAGAGTCCAGGCTGAAAATACATGCATAGATAGTGGTCTAATGACAAGGGCCGACGACGGAAGCTCGGGACGGAGCCGTATGATGCGGAAGTCTCACGTACGGTTCCCTGAGAAGGGAGTGGCTACCTACTGGAGCTTCGACCAACCACCACCGGTCAATTCTGCTTTGGGGCCACCCCTTACTCTACCATTATTATAGGGGTATGGGGTTCGAGACAAAGAAAGATCAAGGCAGCATATCAGTTTTTCCTTTATACTTTACTTGGATCCGTTTTTATGCTATTAGCTATTCTATTGATTCTTCTCCAAACAGGAACCACCGATTTACAAATCTCATTAACCACAGAATTTAGTGAGCGGCGCCAAATCTTTCTATGGATTGCTTCTTTCGCCTCTTTCGCCGTCAAAGTGCCTATGGTACCAGTTCATATTTGGTTACCCGAAGCTCATGTAGAGGCACCTACGGCGGGATCCGTCATCTTGGCAGGAATTCCTTCAAAATTGGGAACCCACGGGTTTTTAAGATTTTCAATACCCATGTTTCCCGAAGCGACACTTTGTTCCACTCCTTTCATTTATACTTTAAGCGCGATTGCTATAATATATACTTCCTTGACCACTTCAAGACAGATCGATCTTAAGAAGATCATTGCTTACTCCTCAGTAGCCCATATGAATCTGGTGACTATTGGTATGTTTAGTCGGGCGGCGGCCGTTAGGTTACCTATTTTGAGTTATGGACACACAAGGCCAAAACATGTGTGCCGGGCGTGCGACCCATCAACCTACTAGCAATGGGGGAGAAAACATAGCATGTCGCAACAAAAGCTTGATTCGAGGCATCAGCAATGCCGTCTGTTCCAAAAACAAAAGCCCCTTAGCGCCCCGGGACGGGAGTGGGGGGCGGCCCTACGCGCAGGCAACAGCAGCACCGGCTCCACGAAGTCAGAATCGATTCTTTCTGTTGGCTTTCCCAATTCATTCGTCAATAAGAATGAAAGGGCTAGAAGCGAGCGCTTCTAGCTGCTTCGCCTGCTTCTTCTTATAGCGGCTATGTTGGCGTGGCGAAAATGAACGAAAAGTGATATGAACGTGCTATTTTCAAATCGATTGATAGATAGCCTGATCTGTTCTGATAGATCGAAAGAGTAGGAATGGATAGAGAGGGAATCTATCAATAATAAGGTTTGGAACCCTATTTCTATCTATTGATGAGACAACTATCTATTATTGATCCATCAGAAAGAAATCGATATTATCTGATGGAGTCTACATCGTACGTAGAGCGCCCAAGCACTTTTTGGGCCAGCTCAGTTCTCTTATCCATCGGTCCAATGCACTGGGCTCATCTCATGGAGGGAAAAGCAAAAATGTAGTTGTGTTGTTGTTGTTCGACGCCTCGACGCATTCCCTTCTATCCCCGGCATCGTCCCACACAGAAAGAAAGAGCGCAGAGCCCCGGCCCGACCTGTAGGTCCGCTAACGTAAAGCGAGGAGTTGAGCCTGAACTGGCGAACCGAAGTCACTTTCGGAACCATACTTCCTACAGCTAACACGTGTCCAGTCCAGCGGGAACGCGCAGCGCAAACGAACGTGAGCTGCTATACCGAATCCCCCGCTGGCCATCGGGGACCGAGTGGTAAGGCCATGATCTGCAGGGGAACGGATCACTCATTCTTCCATTGGGGACAGGTGCACGAACGACAACTCTAAACGTCACACATCCGCCGCCTACCTACCGTTTAGGTGGCACCAGCGAGATCCAGCTAAGGAAAAACGTGTCGCGGCTGCTCCACTCCGCCGCGGTCTCATGAACTGAACTTCGTTGCCTTCCCGCGCGCGAAGCGAATGGGCGCTGTGCTGTGGGTCAGTTTCGGGGCGGGGGGCGAAGAGAGACCAGAAGAATGATTCATTTGGATCGACGAGCTTTTTCAGCCCCAAAACTCAGAATCAATGGAATGTCTGTCTATCCATGAACATCTATTCTATCTATAGGGGATCTCTCTATACATAGAAAAGTTTTTTCTGGCATGATCGCCTAGCCGTAGCTGCATATCAGCTGCGCTCAATATGCGGGATTTCTGTTGGATCAGATCTTTCGCTTTGACGGAAGCTTTTGGACCTGGCGAAAATTAGCCTTCGCGCAAACAAGCGCGAGAGAAGCAAGCAAAGTAGAAGCTTTGCCAGAAGCAAGACGAGTAAGCGGAGCTGTCGTATAAGCGGTAGCTTCCCCCGACCGACTAAAATACAACAGTCGCGACCCACTTTGATTCAAAAGAAAGGCGAAGAGTTTGGCAACAAGCAAACGGCTTTCTATCATACTAGCAAGGGTTCCAAACCTTAACTACTTAAGTACCAAAGGCTGCTTTCGGTTGGTTTCATATTCATAAGGGGGCTGTTCACTACAAGCTATCAGCGCTGTCTTAGATTGAACGGCAATAAGATAAGTCGACGTTCAATCTCTAAGGCGGGTTTCCGCGGAAAACGGAATAGTGTTCGTGTCCAAAGGTGAACAACGCCCTAGCTTCTAGAGTTCGCTGCTTTTCCCAGGCCGGAGAAGGGCTTATACTGCTCGCCTTTGTTTGATATATTCATTCAGTACCAATACAAAAAAGAACTACACCAAAGTAAGTGGAAGGGCCACTATAGAAGCTAGAAGTAGCCTATAGTATAGTAGTCGGCCTAACCAAAGCGCCACGACAACAGAAAATTACCCTTATGATTATGAATGGAATCTTAAGTAGGGGGTTAGCCCGCCCGCCTACCAATAAAAGAGGCTGAGAGTAAGCGTAAGCTCACCCGTAAGCTCTTCGAGCTTCCCTTCATTCGCTTCGCGGGAGCCGCACAGCACATAGCTGGAAGTCAGAGGGCCCATACTACCTGCCTAACCTTTCGCTCCGGGGGACCGTAGATCGGAAAGCGCCTTCAAAACCACCCCATTCATCCAAAAGAGAAGGGAAGGGGCCTATGTATTTGCATAACCCCTGCGGATTTGACCCTATCTACATCCGGAGCCAATCCCCTATCGGTCCTGCCACCACGCCGCAGAACGAGAGCTCGTGTGAAACCTTTGATTTCTGGCGAAACAGCGGCGGAACGTAACAAAATATTACGGTCGCGTAACAGAAGGTATGGTAAACTCGGCCAAAATATGACACCCGAAGCACCCGGCCGCCCCTTCTTCTTCAGTAAAGCCGACTTCTTTTTCGCCAGTGCTGACGCAGTGCGCACGTAGATAAGGAAAGCAAAATCCCAGTGGGGGGGCCGGTGCCTTTCTTTTACGGCCTAAACTCCTATTTGTCAGCCGTGGGGAACTACTGCTCGGTCGGGGAGAAGGGAAAGGCTTGGGCCTACCTATCCCGATAGGACCTCATAAAGGAACGGGAGCTGTTGAGAGGGTCCATATTGCCGAGCCGAAGGGCAGCACTTTTGTACGTGATCGTAGTATGTCACGTCGTCTCGTCCCCGCTGCATTGAAGAGTACCTATGCACTATGTTCCGGTTCACTGATAAGGAAGATAGAGTTGGGGTGGGGGTCTACGATGTGATACTCAAGTATGACCCGGGGAGATACATGCTAACTATGGGTAGGAAGCGGGAACCATTATGTAAATCACTTCGGGGGGTTACAGATCTCTTATACTACCATCGATCGACAGAGCGGAACGACCAGAAAAAGAAGTGAAGTTAGAAAGCCGTATGATAGGTGGTAACTATCTTGTACGGTTCGGGGGGTAATCGGCGTACTCCGATCAGTGGGGGGGGAATTTTTGGCTCTATCGAACATACAGGGAATTGGAGGTAGCATTCTACCGATGTTAAGTCATGGACTGGTTTCTTCAGCCCTTTTTCTATGTGTTGGTGTTCTATATGACCGACATAAGACTCGACTTGTTAGATATTACGGAGGTTTAGTGAGCACCATGCCGAATCTCCCTACCATTTTCTTCTCTTTGACTTTGGCCAATATGAGTTCACCTGGTACTAGCAGCTTTATCGGGGAATTTCCCATCTTAGTAGGAGCTTTCCAAAGAAATAGCTTAGTAGCCACATTAGCAGCGCTTGGGATGATTTTAGGCGCGGCGTATTCCCTTTGGCTATATAATCGTGTGGTTTCTGGAAATTTCAAACCCGATTTCCTCCATAAATTCTCCGATTCAAATGGCAGAGAAGTTTCCATATTTATACCTTTTCTTTTTGGAGGGGCGACCGTCCGTTGAACTACCAAAGAAAAAAGGGTAAACCAATGTGATCATGACATTGTAGGTGCTTGCGATCGGACGGATGCGACTTCCCTCAGTTGGTTTGGGTGGCATAGCCCGTTGCAGAAGTCCCCCCTTTTTTTGATCCATTTCTTTAGTCTTTAGGAAGCCAAAGCTAAAGCTTGACTTTACTAAAAAAATCAGGCTCGCGCAGGGGCGCTCACTTTTTTTGGCTAAGCCGTCTCTCTTTCTGGGTGGGACCGAGAGAAAGAAAGGACGGGGGGCAACCATGCATGGTACTTCTCGACCGTGTCTCCGAGGGACAGTTGAACGAGCGACTCATGAATGCTGCCGGGTTGGACGAGCCAATAACTCGAACGCGTTCGGTCTGTTTTTTGAGCAAGAATCACAGCGTTACCTTACCTTCACCATGATACGGACTCCAAGTTCTTATGGCGGAGCACGAGGGGATTTATCATCAATATGATGATGGGAATGGAAACCAGAAGCACGACCGGGGTCTTCGTGATCCAAGAGAATCAAACCAGCAATAACAGTAACGTAAGCATGAGACTTTTTGGTAGTACCGGTGAACCAGATGGCCGCGGCGATGGAATCTGGGACGGAGGACTCGTAGTATCTCTCTAGATCTGGCAAAAGCGAAAGACCCCCTAACGTAATTCGAATGGAGGCTGACTGCTGAGCCCACTCTGGCCTCGCAGGGCGGCCCCCTGTGGTTGCGAGCTGGAGCTGCCATAGCTTATGGCTAGAGCAATGGGAGGGGCCCCAGCAGAGAGAACAGTAAGGATAACGAGCGCTCCGCCCGTCAAGCGGGCGGCAGGAGCAGCGGGCAAGTGCTTGGTAGGCCAACAGCCCAGTGAACCGGGCGGGGCACTCGACGAAAGGGGGGCACACTGAGCAAGTACGAGAAATTGGCCCCGCGGAGCTTTATTAAAAGCAAGGACCACTACGGGAGGTCAAACCAAGGACCTATGGAAGCCGGGGCTCGTCCCCGGTCAATATTGGATCAAACAATAGGGGGCCGTAGCACTGACCTCTTTTTTGATTGATTCAATACAATAGGGGAAAAGATCGTACAGTTCCCTACCGAGACAACAGAAACTCTCAACGGATCCTCCGCGCGCTGGGCATACCTCTTCCGTGCGTCTTTCTCGTGGCGGGAACAGAACAACAGGGAAAGAAAAGACCCGGCCGACCTGCCCAGGGCTCGAGGGCGAGCTTTATTTAAGAGAGAATGGGGAGTGAATCGAAAGGCTTCCGTTTCCGTTCTTGGTTTGGGGGCTTTCGGGATCCTCTCGATCTTATTCGTAGTTGGGAAGGGGGAAGGAGTCTAAATCAATGGACATTAATGAACCATCATTGATGGACGTTGCACATGACACGATCAATTCGACTCAAGGTCCGGCGCTAATAGAGGTTGCTTACTCTCCTAGTAGCGAAGGGCAGGGCTTTTTTCGTAGTAATAGTGGGCGGGTCTCATGAGATCTATGCCGGCCGTCGGAATCAAATGAAGGTCGAAGGACCATTCGATTCATTAAGGGGCATAGATCTAGGCCTATTTGTTTGGTCAATCACCAAAGGCGGGGGGGAACCGCTATGGGCGAGACCCCCTGGCCTCGATTCTTTTACATAGTCCGGGGGCCGGCCGCAGCGGAGCAGCGGGGCATAGCGGCGCCCTCGCCTGGCGCCATTCCCGAACCTAGCAGGCCGGGCCTGAATTCAGACCAGACCAGACTCTTCTTTGTTTGAGCTGCTCCCACGCACGCAGACCGGAAGATCTCAGTTGTCCTGGACTGGACAAGTACGTAGAGATCTTCGTGGGACCGGGGAGGGGGTCTCAATCGATCTTTTCTAGGATTCCTTATCACGCCGCGCACGGAGATCTTTCCATTGATAGATAAGAGAGAGCCTTGAACAGACTCTTAAAGGTTAGGTTACTACCTTTCTCTACGGAAGAGGTGGACTTTGTACCGCCCGGAGGTCATATAGATCGGAACCCAGAGCGATAAGAACGAAAGCCCTACCCACAGCTACAACTACTGGCGCTTCAAAAGGCTTAGATTCTAAGGGCGCTACTGAAAGCCTTTTTTTCGGTCGTGTAATAGGGAGGTGTAAGCCTCGAAAGCCTTTGGTACTTCGGTAGGGCGAACAGCCCTTAAACCAAAAAAAGGTTTGGAACCCTTCCCCTATTTCTACATTTCATTCTCTATTCGGCCCGCCTCAACCAAAATGCGAAAAGGGGAGAGGCCTATTGATTCGAAGTCACTACGAAAGGGTCGGTCAATAGCATAGCTTTTTCTTTCCCCGGTCTCCTTTCGAAGGAAAGGCCTTCGCATTCCTAATCCGGTAGGGCCGGCCGGCTTTGTTTGCCCCAGCTTGGCGAATCGCATCCCCGCGCAACGACATTGTTTGTGCGCCCCTTACCGTTCTCGCTCAGTGTTTTCAACGGCTGGGGAGACAGTCGTAGAAGCGAAGCCTATCGCCACGCCGACTATCAAATACGAGATTGGGCCCCTTCTCAAAGATTTGATGGAATGGCCCAGCCCACCCAAGAGCGCTTATGTCATCATGGCTGGAAACAATCCTTATGGTTTTGATATCCGGTAGGAATAATAAGAATCAAAGTCCAGGTTGGTTGGTGAGCCTAGTGATAGGAGACTATCTAGCTTGGTTCGGAGAGCACTTGTTGGGTTAAAGATTTTTTTTGTTGCTAAATGTTACGGCCTAAATGCTGAACTATTGACCCTACTTGTTCGGATGGGTGTTCACCCCAAAGTGTTCCCGGACCGCATGCATACATCCGTAAGTAACTTAGTGCAACATGGCAAATTTCATTGAGAGGAATCAGCAAAGAAAAGAAAAACGGGTCAACATCTTTCAGTAAAGAGAGTTGTAGATTCGTAAGATCATGATAGAGTCCCCTTTACCTTGTATTCTATTAGTAAAGCGCTAGCGCGCTACAACTAGCATAGCAGCCTGCGGAAAAGGCGGCGACAGCCCCTCCCCTACTCCTAAGTTGGAGCAAGAAGCACCGGCTTTCGCGCAAGTTGCTTAATCCGTTGCTTCTTGCTTGCGAGCCCAAGCCTATTCTTCCCATCGAGAAAGTGAGAAGAAAAGGCCCTAAGGCCTTGTTCCTTTGCTGGCCAGTGATGTTAATGAGGTTTGCCACCTCGATGGTTGTGGTAATTGATTGGTTCTCTCATTTTTTGCTTCTCCATTTTTTCCTATGGTGAAAATCATATCTTGGAATAATTGTGGTATAGCCAATGATAGCTTTAAGCGAAAGATTAGGGAGGTTATCAGAAAACACCGTCCTGATGTTTTGTTTATATTGGAAACTCGTACTAGTGGCGAAAAGGCCAAGCGTATTTATGAAGCACTGGGTTTTTCGAATAAAGTTAAAGTACGACCAAGAAATTAATCTGCACCGACAACAAATGAAACTACAGTTGTAACTGGCCTGCCATCAAAATAAACTCAAACTGCGGTAAAGGTGCTACTCTCTTTACGAGAAATCAATACGGGAAAGGAAAAGCTCTAGTTCATGAGCCGCTCTAATTCTAGCTAAGGTTTTCTTTCAATCAATTCCGGGTAGTCTCATAGTTTTAAATTGTAAATATGAAATAGAGAGTTTATTTAAGATTAACTATAGTGCCTACCCTGCCAATCCTAGTGCTTCGCCCCGCCCTAAAAATCTGTATATGAGATGTAGTTTAATTGAAATCTAGTTGGGGTGTTCCCCCGTTTTGAAAGTTTCCTTTTATGTGATTTCCCTAGTGTGAAAGATTCACCTTTGAACATCCTTGGATAGATACCAGGGTTTGAACTTTATGCCTTCCCTGAGGCTGAGGAAAAGTGTTCAGTTCTAGGTAGTGGTGTGGTCTATATGACCCGAGTCCCTACGCCCCTCAAGCAGAACCAGGCAAGGAAGGTATAAAGCAGTCGTTCGACCAAGGGCTAGTAATGCAAGACTATCGGCTGGGACACTTGTAGTTGAAGGGGATCCGAGGAGCTATCCAAGAAGAAGAGAAGGGTCAATAAGATGGATCCACCCCATGTGATCGGTCCGGCAGTACTCTCACCTTCTGCTCCACCACGGTGGGGTCTTTTTTTTTCTTCGAGAAAAGGATCTTTGATGCCAAGATCTTCTAGGAGACGCAGCTACCTATAGTAAGTAGGAAAGAACGTCTTTTTGTCCTTGCCTGCAAACTTATCATTTGACGAAATAGCGTAAATAAAGTCCTCCGCCTACACTACTGGCACGAAAGAAAGGCGAGCTATGATCAAGCAGAAATTGCATAGTAGACGAACTGGTCAATCGATGATGAGTGAACCTTCCCCGGGCCCCCTATGGAAACCTATTATTTGGATAAGGCCCTCCTTAGTGACAAAGATCAAACCCCCTAAAAAGTCAATTGCTGAGCAACCTTAAGCACAGAATCGGACGCCAGGATTGATTGGGTCTCTCGTACTAGGGTTGGGTCGGATGATATAAGCGATGGAAGAAGGAAGAGGACGATTCTCCCGTTTGAATCAAGTAAGAAAGAGATAGAACCTCTTCTTTATCGAAAGAGGTCCTTAACAAAAAGCCAACCAGGAATCAAGAGGCCTACAGCACCTCGAGCTCACTCAAGTGAATTTCGACGTCTTCCTTGTCATAGTCATACAGCACAGAAGTATGACTTCCAACTTACATGCAGCTTGTTATTGACAAATTGCAACGTGAGTTTGCCATGACTGATAATAGTTTTCTAAATAACATCGAGAGAAGAGGCCGAGACGGATTACGCTTTCAAATAGCCAGGAGCGTAGCGAAAAACAATAAGTCATGTTTTGGACATGTTCATCATCTTGGTCCGGTGATACGTTACTCTCCATACTTAACATATGTTGCTTGCCTCTCTCTTCGGAATGGAAACAAAGTTTCAAGGAATGCTGTGAAATCACATTCTTTATCTCGAATAGTTGGAATTACCTCTATCTCTTTGAATTATGAGACTCGTACAAAGACAGCTTAGAAAGCTTAAAGCTTAGTAAGGAAGCTTTGACTATGCTTCTAAAATAAGAATGAACTACTTCCTTCTTTTTCGTTCCCCTCATTTCAACCGAGGGTCACTTCAATCCCTTTCGAGAACAATAAAAATTCTTGCTTCTCCTCGCTCAAGCGGGAATAAACTCTTTCAGTTGCTGTTCCGGGGAAAGAGGTGCATTGACCTTGGCAGTTCATAACCATTTCTTGTCCAGGGGGGACTTGGACATTAGATCTGGTCCAACCGCATCTAATGTTATCGTTATATAAGGGAACGGCTGCTTACAGAGATGGTTAGGCTCTCTAACTATAAATTGAATAAGAGAGATCGTAGCGTGTCTACTATTGCTATTGATTCAACCTCCTCCTCATATAAAGTCAGAAGTGCCACAGCTTCCTTTCCTAATTCCAATCGTGACATTGGTAATCCCGCATCTGAGATAAAGCCCTTCTCTAGCAGCTCCTTCCCTGGTCTACTGAATAACCAATTCATTCACTGAATAACTCTTATTGTAAACTTGTTCTACTGCTCTAAACAACTGTTCTAATCGCTCAAGTTCGAAGACTCAGAGATCCCTTAACTCTACTGTAGTATGGTATGGTTGAGAACCATGTGCGAAAAACAAAAACTGCAACATCTCCTCTGAAAGAGCCTCATGGGCTGGATCCGCTGTTAACCCTCGAATCAGATAGGTCTTTTCTATTCCCAATCCAAAAAACTACTAGGCAGGGGTAGCTTCTTTTTTGTTAAATTAAATGCTTATTTGTTTCCTTTCACTATCCTTATAGGACCCCTACCACCTTCCTCTCTACTTTACTAAGCGCTTTCAGTGCAGTAAATCTTATCCGATCAACTCATAACAGGAGCAGGAGGAGTTCAAGGAAGAACCCCTTTAGCGTAGGTAATTAAAGAAAGCACTTTCATTCGCTAAAAAGCACACTTGCCGGCTATCACAGGGAGCACGCCGCATAACAAGAAAAGGTTGCCGTGAGTCTACGCTCAGGAATCAGCCTGTAAAGGGGGTAGGGGAGTTCAGAACGAATCCGTCTCTTCGTGAGAAGTTCGGATGGGATGGCCGCTGTGGCAGGTTGGAATGCGACATAAGCGACATCAGAGTCGAAGGAAGTTCACTTGCTAGTCAAGGTAATTCAATTCGAACTATTGGGTTCGGGCAATTGAAAGTAATCTGTGAAGGAATGGTCCGGTAAGACTTGGAAAAAGGAATCGAATTCAATATGCTTACCGTTCACCGCTTTCTGCTATTCAGAGAGAACTGGCAAAGAATTTCTAAATTTGGTAAACAGTAATGAATGTATCAAGAGTTACAATCGATATGGGTATATAGGGATGTTGATTTGGAGATTAGCGTAAAAAGTTTGAAGAGGAAAGTCTATATTGCGTACAGACAGACTGGTAAAAAAAACTAGCCTAAGTGAAATATGAAAAAAGAGACCTATAGAAATGCCTAATTTTGTACGCAAATAAGTATAGATGGAAAGGCGAGGGTTATCAGTCAATAGCTAGTAAGATGGTATAAGCAATAAGCTATGCTCAAGGTGGCAGGATGTTTTCCGGTAGATCTATGGTTTTCTCTTTGTCAAAGGTAGCTCTAAAGATTTTCCCCGTGGCAATAAGATAGAATGTGGCTTTTGGTCAGTGACAGTCTGCTGGATATAGCCAATGTTCAGTATCTTTGTTTCAATATTAATATCTTTCACATTTGGTAGTTTCGAAGTTTTTAACCTTTCACAGGATAACCTGCCTCCAGGATGGCAACCCGCGAATAGGAGTCGGTGGGTGGTGACATCGTGCCTCCCAATCTCTAATCTAGGATCTATGGCTTCAGTAGGGTCTGTCTCTTTTAGGTGTATCATTCCCGTCATTCGGGGTGTATCTAAAAAGTCGTCAGAATGGCTGCTCCGGGTGTGTTACCGTTAATGGTGTAATGCGAGTAAGGATCAGGCGTGTTAGTTGGTCCGAAATCCGCTCCCGCGCGGAGTCAAACATGAAGTTCCCAATAGGATATCAAGGCATTTAATGAATTTGTAGATTGTTGATTGAATCTTTGAATGTGGTTGTCGTTTGGGTCTTTGGGTAGTTAAAGTAGAGCTTTCTCCTAGTTTATGCACCTCGTGTGGCGTAGGATTCTATTGGCCTCTGTGTTTAGTAAGAATTTTATTAAATTATAAGGAAGTCTAGTTTGCCTATTCTAGGCGTGAAATGTCTTTTCCCGTAGCTCTATCCATGGCTTTGTTATCGTCAGACAGTCTGATGGGCTTTCCGTTCCAGGTGTAGTGGCTTTCTCGCGTAGTATTTAGCAGGCTTTGCGTGTTATCAGCTGACTTGCATCCTGGCTGACCGACTTTCTTTCTAACCGACGCCCATAGCGACATAGGATCCCCAAGACTGTAACCCCAAAATCTCTTGATTAGGATCCGTATTCCCCCTACTATTTGCATCCTTCTGATCAAGCCGGATCCCCTCTTGCCTGTTCTAGAAGTAGCTGGTTTAGAAGTAGCCAATGCACTCCCGCTTCTTCATACCCGGAATAAGGTTGAGCTGCTCCAATGGACAGCTTTTTGCTGCTGGATGAAGGTCTTACGTCGGCTAAGAAGAAGGAAAAAATTCCCCATCTTTTTTGCGGTCCTGGAGATCGGGGGGATAAGAGTTCGCCCTCCCTATTTTGAGTGGGTGCTCGCAAGGTCAAAGTCAAAATTTAGATTTTTTTATTAAGACAGGGATAGGGGGAATAAATAGTTTAAGTGATTTACACCTCGAAGTAGAGTGTGTAAATACCGGATGCATAGGTTGAGTCATTCGCTAAACAACTCTTTTGTTGGGCGATCAACCAGGTGCTCCTACCCAACCGGACTAATGAATGCCAACTGGAAGAACTCACTTTCCTATCGTTCGGTGGGAGATCCCGCTTGAAAATGATTACCTGTTGCTAATGGGGAGAGATCTTTAATTAGTCAATGGAGATCCCCAGAATAAGAGCTTGCTTGTCTAACCCCTTCTGCTGTAGCAAAGGTGAATGTTAGATATTGGTGCAAAGCTATTGGAAGCAATCGACCCCAATGGATGTGACTAGCAACGTGTAATAAAGAGAGTCCAGTCTGTCTCTGGATCAAAGAGCTTTTTGAAAGCAAAATCAGTCAAAGGATTTCTACTTGCTTCCGGGAAAGAGGATTCAATCACACATCGCCGCTACTATATGTAGTAGGAGTCCCACAACTAAGACTTTAAAGACTCTCCTTCCTTATCAAGGATTGCTTCATCGTGAAAGCAATAAAACTAACTAGGATCTACACAATTCCACTTCCAAGGCATTGAATCACAGAATACGTAAAAGAATATGCTCCACCGCACCTCGACCTCCTCTCTTACCGCTCCCTCGAGCAGCATTGAGAGCTCATAGTGGGGATCCCCTTCACAGCAACCCTAACCCTATTTGATAGGCCAGCACATCCTAACCTGAGACAGAGAAGATCAAACCTTTTCCGTACTAAACTAAGAGAAAGGCCAACCTTTCTGCGACTCAAATTGGAATGCGAAGGAAAGGGATTAGACCAGCTTTCAAAGCAAATAGCTCCTGAGCTGAACGGGGATACGGTTAGACAGACCTAGGCTATTTTTCCCCTTTTCCTGTTGACTCGTAACCATTTCTTCCTCCGAGAAGACAGACCAGTTAGCAAAGAAAAACTTTCCTCGAGACTGGCTCAAACTGACCAAAATAAGTCTACTTTTCATGCTTCGAGCCTAGAACATTTAATATGGCCTCTTAGTCCTGACCTATAGCTATGAATCAATCACCAGAAGTATGAATGATATGGCAAGGCTTGAACATGCCTTGGATGTGCACTCACTCTGCTACTTCAAGATATTGCGTAAAAAAGAAAGAGAGTCCGTCCGTCTATTGAGCGGCCGATAATCTTATGTCAAAAGGACCAATAAAAGCGGATATGCGACAGCTGATTTGCTACAACTCATCTGCGAAAACTAATATCATAGCTGCTTGCCTCATCATCGGGAGGAGGAGCTTCAAAAGAGATCATGATAGATCGGTTTGATTTGGCTCGGTCTTCGCGAAGCGGGTAGGCTAGGGGTGCAGGGATGGCCCCGAAGACGGGGTTGGCGAGGCAGAAGACATGGTGACAGTTATCAAGGATTTGCTTATACAAAGCTGCTTGGAAATGGTGGAGAGATCAGAGGAAAGGAAGGCTCAACCCGTCATGGAAGAAACCCAACCCATTAATTTAGGGACCGCAGACGAACCCCAAGAGGTTAGGATAGGAACCACTTTGACTCTCGAAGAACGAACAAGCCTGATTGACCTTTTGAAAGAATATAAGGATTTCTTTTAAAGATTCCTCGTTGCACACTTTCTATATCTCCGTCTCCATTATCGTCTGCATCTATAACTACTTCTATAAGGGAAGAACCTAGCTACTGGAGAGGGCAAGGCCTTAAGCTCAAACTCGCAGGAGGCTCGCTATGTCTTAAACTAGACATTTCTAAAGCCTTTGATAAGCTGAAATGGCGTTTTCTTCTCAAGACCCTGGCCAAGATGGGCTTCTCCTCAGAATGGATTGAGCTGGTCCAGCAGTGTGTCTGCACATCGAGAGGTTCGGTCCTGATAAACCGTAAACCCTGTGGCTTCTTCTCCCCGGAATGCGGCGCCAAGGGGACCCTCTTTCCGCCTATCTATTCATCATTGCAGAAGCAGTTCTAAGTCAGAATCTCACTCAAATGGTATCTCGAGGTTGGATTACTCCGCTCTCAGTTCAGCCAGGTTATGACCAGGGTTGCCATTTGTTTTTTGCGGACGATATTTCACTTTTCATGCGCGCATCCGCTCTTCAACTTCTTCTTCGGAAGTATCAGAACGCGTCCGGGCAGCATTTCAATATTGCCAAGAGCCACTTATTTCTTGGTCGTATGCAGCCTCGTAGTAAGAAGAAAATCAGTAGTCTGACGGGCATGTCCGAGAGCAAGTTCCCAACGACTTATCTTGGTGTTCCGCTCTTCCAAGGAGCCCCGAAGAGGAGATTCTTTTTGCCATTGCTGGACTCAGTTAGAAAGAGACTCTGTGGTTGGAAGGGTAAGTGACTATCCGGAGGTTGGTTCTTATAAAGCATGTTTTAGCAAGTATCCTAGTTCATAGTTTCCTAGCTCTTCCAGTCCCTCGAAGTATCCTCAAAGAGTTGGACAAACTGATGAGGAATTTCCTTTGGTCGGCAAGTGAAGCAAAACTAAAAGCCAATTTGGTCAATTGGGACTCCGTTTGCAAGCCTAAATCTGAAGGTGGCCTTGGATTGTGCAAAATGCAGGATCTTAATGACGCTTGTCTGCTAAATAAAGTTGACTTGGCGAGCTCAATCGGGATCTACGCTTTGGGCCCGGTGGATGAAGCATCGCTACTTTAGAAGGTTTCCTCTATGGTATCCTCACCTCTCTCAAAATGGATCTTGTCTATGGAGGAAGATGAGGCAGCTGGCTCCTTACATACAGTTGGGTTCTAAATGGTTAGGTTAATTGGTGATGGAAAATCGGTGCGTTTATGGTTTGATGTCTGGCTGGGTTCAGAAGCAATAGCGGACATTTTGCCTCCATTTCATTTCAGCATTGAAGCCAGGGTCTCGGAGCTAATTGATGAGTGACGACGCTGGCTGATCCCAAACGACCTTCATCCCCTTATTGTCCAGCAGCTAGAAGCCACCAAGCTGATTGTGCTCTCGCCCTCTCTGTCACCAGATGTGATTTATTGGGCGGACTCCCCATCTGGCCAGCTGTCTGTCTCTGCCGCTTGGGATGAAATCAGGGAATGGGGAGAGCCTATTCCTGCGTGTTGCCTTTTCAATTGTTGTACCGATGGCTTTCTTTCCTGAGAGTGCTAACATGAAGGCTCGCTGGCTAACAGTGGAGTCATCGCCCAGCTTACGGGTACGGGACTAAAAAAAAATCTAACAATTGATCGATCAGGAAAGCATCGGATAAGCATGAAACTATCTGCGTAGCCTAATCGTTGATCACGAGTAAGATCTATTTTTTAATCCAATCAATGCGCAGAAGCATGAAATTCTTTTCATTTCCTTTCAGGGCCTGTGACTTTACGAACAAATAGAAAGGAATCATTGTGAGGAAATCCAGTAGCTGGAAGAGTCACTGCCTCTCCCATGTCTTATGGTGTTCCAGTTGAGATTTACGGTTCCGAGTCAGATTCTGATTGCGAGAAGGAGAAACTACGATTTCGAAAACAAATACGAAAGGTCAAAAGACTGACTATTCACGGTGCATGCTGTGCCTCTTGGGATTGGGCTTTATGGCTTTCATGATGGTGCGCTGGCAGGGTGGCTAACTGACCTACTAGGAGCAGCATGTATAACGAAATAGGAGTCAAAGAGGCTTACCTCGGAGCTTAAAAAGGCAGGAGTCGGAACTCTACAGCCCATGGGAATCGACAATGAGCTACTTGTCCAACTATTCCAGCGCAGTTTGACCGGACCCGCGCTGACTTGGTTGATGAACACTAACCCAAATACCATTCGCGCATGGCCAGATCTGGCTAACGCCTTTGTGACGCACTATGCATACAATACAGATACTCAGTTATCAAGGCGTAAGCTAGAACTCGTTAAGCAAACACTTAGTCTTTCACCGACTTCATCACATAGCTTAAGAGGGGAAGGACCCAAGCTGCTCAGGTTCAAAAGAGACCCTCGGAGGAAGATCCAATTGCTATGGTCTTGAAGAGCCTGAACCCTGAGTATACCAATAGGTTGACACTTACCCATCACCCAACTTTTCATTTTCTTTTTTGTGTTGGCTGCCAGATAGAAGATGCATTGGCAGCTGGGCGTTCGCTCCCCCTCTCTACGCCGTTGCTTTGCAACGGGTCCTCGAATAATAAGCAGAATAAGACTGCCGGGACCTATCAGGTTAAAGCAGAAGCAGAGGTGAATACAATTGGAGCGGCGTCGCTGAACCAAACGCCTTACTTTACTATACAAGGGGAAGGCAGCACAGCCATTTCAAAATAAAAACCTTCCAGCTAAGGTACAGCGTCCCCTGGCCGAGGCTGAACAACTACTTCAGCTGAAAGGCAAAATAGTCGAAACCATGGCCAGGCTGGATGAAAGCCCTTTTTGGCTCAAAAAGAAAGATTTTCTTCTAGGAAATTGGATTTCTCATCAATCTAGTTTCTCTGAATATAATATTCAAGTTTTGACGGGCCGCCTTGTTGAATTAGAAACTCAAAAGGTCTTATATCAGCACTTAAAAAAAGGGCGAGCTGAATATGAGAGTTTTTTTGGAATTGGAAAATAAGGAGAAGGTGAATAGCCCCGTGTCTCCTGGTTCTAGTTCGGTCCCCCCTTTGGTGAAACGTCCTCCTTCAGTTTTGGGGGTTCCGCCAGCTCCTCGTGCATTTGCCAAGTCCCCGTCGATGGATACCCCTTTTTGTTCTGCTGGTCCTGTCTCTCTCATGCTTCCCTTCGCTTTCCCTCCCGTTCTTTCGTTTGATCCGCTACCTCCACTTCCCGTGGGGTCGGAGGAGCTGGCGGGCTCGTCGAGGCCAGACAGCCGTGCTATGACGATCCTTTCAATTCTTTACGGGGGTGTGATTCTCTGTTTAGTTTTGAACGAGTCGCTTTGCGGTAGTGTTCCTGCTTGATGTTTATTAAAGCGTTTAGGTTCGTTTAGCTTTCCCGTCCTTCTCTAACTGTAGTTCTCTTGTTTATTGATCTTGGTTCGTGCAAAATCAAGGATGCCGACCTGGATCACTATGAATTTGTTGAGGAGGAGGGTTAGCGTTACGTGAGTTGGCGGGGTGAAAGAAGGAAACCGCGCCCCCGGATGTACTCGAATGAGGCTGTCTCGTCAGGAACCGGGTAAGTCGCGATCAGAATAAACGGTACTTCGTTGGGGTTTTCGTGAATGATTTTCCCTGAAGTGTTGGTTCGAATCCAACTCGCGGCAAAACCTTGGTCATATAGTCAACTACGTCGAACCTCTCTCTCGTCCCTCTTCCTTATTGGTTGGCCAAGCTAGTCCAATCCCGAGATGACAGCTTTCTGACATGAAATGAAGGAGCCCGTCGTCTCTCTTCCTTTTAGCCAACCAACTTATTCATCTTTTTATAGTACCTGCGACCATTGAATTTCATTTCGGCGAGGTAGAGTTCGATGTGCTACTGGGTCTGACTCATACCTAGTGGAAATATATATATATGTCCTACCCGCGACAACGAAATCTCGCTACCCGGGAAATAGAAGCGATGTTCTTTTCTCGAGTCATATAACGTATATAAGATCGATCCTCCCCGCAGTGCTTCCCTTGCGAACTAGAATCGTGAAAACTTTTTATCCATGATTATGGCAGAATCTCGCAACCATGTTCCCTAAGAAACCGGGCGTGCTATATGAAGATTCACCCATTTCTATTTATGATTGGTTCGGAGCGGCTCTACACCGGCATTAATAACTATTCCTTATTCCCGGTCCAACCCACCCAACTAGAAGAAAGTGGATGGGTGGGGCGAACTGGAAAGAAGACGGCATAGGCTGTTGAAAGCTCTCTCTTTTTGCTCTTAGCCTTTATTACTTTCCTGCTTTACTGCTTGGAGGAACTAGCCTTTGGTTGGCACGGCTCCCAGCCCGGGGGTGCAATCCCTCTCCGGTGTTTGAGTACCCCAAAAAAAGGGGAGCCATTAAATCTATTATTACACACCCGCCCATGAAATAAGCATCTTGTAATGAAACCGAGGAAGAAAGGGAAGAAGCTCTAGTTGCTTTCAAGGTGAAAGTTCCTTTTTTCAAAGTAAAATCCCTTCGCCGGCAACTCTTAGCAATACAGTCAAAGTAATAGTCATACGCCAAATCGGAATATTATGGATATCCCAACAGTCAAGATCTCTCCTCTACGCCGCTCTCTCCCGACTGAACTATTGGTGGGAGGCCTAACGATTGCTGTTGAGAAGAGGAATTGTTTGATTCAGACGATTCGTTCACATCGGATGCTTAGCGGGATAAAGGCTCTTTGAAGGAGGAATGCGCTCTTAGTAGTAATCCTATCCTATGCAGAAGACGATCGATCTGCGGTATTCAACTGAATGAAGATGGCATGAAGACGATTGCTGCTCTCCTTGCTTAGCTTGTGGGAAACTAGCTCTTAAAAGCTTTCTCTTATGTACGATGCTATGTCCGAGAATCTAAGATCAGACTTGCCTTTCTGACTGTCTTGCTCTTGCCTTGTTAATGGACGAGGAGCGGGAGTAAGAAAAAGCTGCTAGTCTTAGTAAGAATCCCCTGCGCATTCATCTGACTCTATCAATTCCCCTTTTGAATAGACATGGACTTCCTTAGATTAGATTCAAGTA